TTTTTTCTATTTTTTTCTTATTTTTCTTATATTTCTTATACATATTTTTACATATTTTATTATATATAATATATTTATACTATAATAAATATATATCTCTTAGTATAAATATATACCTTTACTTTTATTTTATTTAAATTATTTTATCTAAATATTAAATACTTTGTTTAAGTTTAAATTTTAATAGCTATTTAAAAAATTTCTATTATTTATTAGAATATTTTAGAATATTTCGAATTTCTATTTTAATAATATAATAAAATAATATTTTTTTTATTAAAATAGAATAATATAATAAAATAAATAATAATAATAAAGTTAAATAAGATTAAATAAATAAAAATAAAATGAAAAAAGAAAATAAAGAGAAGAAGGTGGATTTTTATCAATCTTTATTTCACGTGTTACATCACATAACAAATTTTCAATTTGGAATTAGGAGAGATGGCTGAGTGGACTAAAGCGGCGGATTGCTAATCCGTTGTACGAATTATTTGTACCGAGGGTTCGAATCCCTCTCTTTCCGCTTTCTCTGATCACTTGGTATTTTCGAATTCGAAAAGATTCTCATCCCTTGATTTTATCATAGTTAAATGTATGAAACAAATAAGATTATTAAGAATTAATTTAGAAAAAAGCAAAAAAAAACTAGAAATTTTTTATTCCTCACGTCCAGGATTGCGTCCTGGATCATTAGATAAGAATCCAAAGATAAAAAGGGAAACAAAGAATATCACTACTGTGTAAACAAAGAGTTTGAGAGTAAGCATTACACAATCTCCAAGATCATTTTTTTTTGAAAAAGGGGAATAGATTGCCTATTTTTTACCACATATACCATTTTTTTTTGTTTTGACACCCCAAAAAATGAAAAATAAGACGAATTTATTTGTAATAAGATTTTGATTCATTCGTTACCCGAAATTTCTTGTCATATCAATAATTAGGTATTGTGGAGTACCTAATAGTCCATACTCACCGGAAGGTCAGAACGGGGAAAAGGCTGATCCAAATTCATCGCTGCGGTTATTCATTCAATATACAAGAATTTCTATTTTTGAATCGAGGGTTCGTAATGTAAGACTTATCTGATCTTATCAATTTTTAGAATTTTTTTTATCGAATACATCATCAATTTAGCAGAGTATTAAAGATTTCATCGAAAACTTACAGTGGCTTGCCAAACAAAGGCTAAGAGAAAAAAGAGTACAGGTATGACAGGCATAACATCTACGATTGGATTGAAAATGGCATAAGCTTCGGGCAATTTGGCGAAGAAAAAACTACTCGAATAAAGGACAGAATTAAGACAGATACCGATTAAACTAAAGATATTAAGCATAACAAGCATTTCGTTCTTGTGGATTAGATAATTTTGAGTTATTTTTATAAGGGAAAAATGAAAAAGGCAGATCAAGAAATCCTTCTTTTTCTTCGGTTCGGACTTTCCCAAATAAAAAATCCCTCCCCCCATTATCATTCTAAAATGAGAATATAAGGAATTCAACTTTCATACAATATCTTAATTGAATTCTATGTAATGATCAATGAATTTTTTTGATTCTATATCTACATGTCTTGAATCCTAGCAACAAAATATCCCATATGTTTTTGTGTATTTGGGTTGGGATTGACGAATAACCAATACCAATATTAGTGTTGATTAATATCGAATAGAAATCAAAATGGGGCGTGGCCAAGCGGTAAGGCAGCGGGTTTTGGTCCCGTTATTCGGAGGTTCGAATCCTTCCGTCCCAGATCGTTTTTCATGAAACGAAAGATGGGATCACACTGCATTCCACATGAAACAATAATTTGTTAAAGGGAAAAATCTTTTCTTATTAATTTTCAGAATGGTTCTAAGAATCATATCTGAGAATTCGTTTGGTTTCTCACAAACGGAATCAAGTGTCAAATGTGGGTAAAATTGAATATCTTTATTTTCATTCAATTCATATGATAGAATATGGGGTTAAATTAAATAAATTCGATCCTTGCTGACCCTTATACGGATAAATACTTATTTATCCATAGATAGAAATATTATATACCGGTTGAACCAATGACTATTCATGATTTTATATTGAATCAATTCCATACCGCTTTGAAATTTCAATTAGAGGAATGTTATGGTAAAACTTCGTTTGAAACGATGTGGTAGAAAGCAACGTGCGACTTGAAGGACATGGTCGGCTGTGGATTTTTACATCCGCCATCTTCTATAGTAATGAAGATGCTCTTGGCTCGACATAGTTTGTTCTGTTCTGCCCGGAACCTAATTTGTGTTGGGTTATAAGTAAATAGTACATGATGAAGCTCGAGAAGAAAGGATTGATTCATTTTTCAAGGGAAAGAATCTAGGGTTAGTGAAAATCAATAAGTTAGACCAACTCTGTAAGTATATCCTCACTATATATAAATTCTAAATCGAAAGGTTCAAATTCAGAACAAGTTTGAAAAGTCAAATTTTCCGAAATTGGTAAAACTATTTCGATGAAAAGTGTATCACAAGGGAATCAATCATTCATATTCTATTTATATAGAAAGAAATAACAAAAAAAGGTATGTTGCTGCCATTTTGAAAGGAATAAGGATCCCCGAGGTAATGTCTAAACCCAATGATTTCACAAAGCAAGGATAAAGGATTCCGAAACAAGGAAACACTATTTTCAATTGTCTCAACAATTGGATCAGACTGAGGAATAAAAATAGATTCGAAATGAGACAAACAAAAGAGTTTAGAGACGGCTCAATAAATGTCTAAGGATTCTCTTGTCAGAATTACCCAACTTGAGTTATGAGTATGAATGAGATTTCTTCCTTTTTCTGTAAGGAAGAAGAAAAAAGTACTCAATTCAAATTATAGTAAAATTCATGATTTTATGGATCCACTTGCTATTATATACAGAAATTGGAATCATTTTTCTCGAGCCGTATGAGGAAAAAACCTCCTATACGTTTCTAGGGGGGGCATTGTTTATTTACATCTATCCCAATGAGCCATCTATCGAATCGTTGCAATTGATGTTCGATTCCGAAGAGAAGGAAGAGATCTTCGAAAAGTAGGTTTTTACAATCCGATAAAGAATCAAACTTATTTAAATGTTCCTGCTATTCTATATTTCCTTGAAAAAGGTGCTCAACCTACAGGAACTGTTTATGATATTTTAAAGAAGGCAGAATTCTTTAAAGAAAGAACTTTGAGTTAATTAAAGGAAAAAACAAAATATTTAAATAAATAAAATAAAGTAGGGAAGGGTAACTAGTATCTATCCTTGTGTAATTATTTCTATTTACACACCATTTTCCTTTTTCTTGCTTTATTCATATTTTGGTGGGGGAATTGAATTTAACAACAAACAAGGGGTTAAGCTTGCTTATCGTACTTTTATTGATTGAATAAACCGGGGATTTTTTATTTACCTTTTCCTTAATTTTTTCCATTCCAATTTCTTATTTATGTTGTGCCAATCCAACACAAGTCTTTATTTTATTTACTTGATTTACTTTCTCAACATTGCTTTTATATTGACAATGGTGTATCGAACAAATATAATTCGATCGTAGATAAATAGGGCTGTTTATCCCCCCCCCCATATTGATTTTTTTTGTTTCTTTCACTCAAATGATGGGTTTGCCTTGCTGCATTTACTCTCATACAAGATGTATTTTCTTAGGGAAAATCAAAAAAGAATTTGATAAAAAATGGGTGGTCTGCCATAATTTTTACATTTCGATTAGGAATATTTTTAATCCGATCTGCTAACTTTGGTATTTTGTGTTTCTAATTGATCAGAAAATCTTTCTTTTCGATGTGTTGCTAGTTCAATGTTTTGATAGGGTCGTGCAGTGCAATTCAATTGATTTTTATATTTTGATCGTATCTACATATCCTATTTATCCGGGTTGCTAACTCAACGGTAGAGTACTCGGCTTTTAAGTGCGACTATGATCTTTTACACATTTGGATGAAGCAACAAATTCGTCCAGACTATTGGTATAGTCTATAAGACCACGACTGATCCTCAAGGGTAATGAATGGAAAAAACAGCATGTCGTAATAAAATCGAAAATCTAATAAAATAAATTTATTATTTTATTAGATTTTCAATTTTATTAATTTATTTAATTTGAAATGAAAGTCAAAGTTAAAGTAGAACTTTGAGTTTATCCTTACCGGATCATTACAGTTCCAAAAGATTGTTTTGATTTTTGGAAGGGGACAAAAGAAATTCACATTTACAGTTGGGTCTAGTGAATAAATGGATAGAGCTCTATGGCTCCAATTCTGGTAAAATAAAAAGCAACGAGCTTATGTTCTTAATTGGAATGATTACCCGATCTAATTAGACGTTAAAAATGAATTAGTGCCTAATGCGGGAAAGAGTGGGTTCTCCTGTGAGTGAACCATTGATTTTTTCTTTTTTTTTCAGAATCCTAATTATTCTTTATTATGGATTGTAGACGGATGTGTAGAAGAAACAGTATATTGATAAATAGAATTTATTCCAAAGTCAAAAGAGCGATTGGGTTGCAAAAATAAAGGATTTTTTCTCCTGTTGTAATTATAACGAACATAAACCAATTGGATAGAAAAGGAAGGTAAAAAGATCTGTTGATTGGACTCCCTCTTTCTTTTCCGGGGTATATATTTTTTTCTTACTATACTATATACATAATACAATACATAATACCCTGTTCTGACCATATTGCACTATGTATATATCATTTGATAAACCAAGAAAAACCTCCTGCCTCTGGCTCAAGTAGAAATGTAAATGGAAGAATTACAAGGATATTTAGAAAAAGATAGATCTCGGCAACAACACTTCCTATATCCGTTTCTTTTTCAGGAGTATATTTATGCGTTTGCTCATGATCATGGTTTAAATGATTCAATTTTTTACGAACCCGTGGAAATTATTGGTTATGACAATAAATCTAGTTCAGTACTTGTGAAACGTTTAATTATTCGAATGTATCAACAGAATTATTTAATT